TTTTCTCTTGGACATCTCACTTGAAATGCAATCAATAGTTGGCTTACTTGCTTTTGAGAGGACAGGTAGTTTACGAAGAGAAGACAGACGCAAGACTCATCCCGATGGATGCGAGACAGCAGAGGATGTGGGAGCTTTCTTTCCCAAGGAAGAGCCCAAGCAATGCCCTTGGGAGCGCATAGCTTTCGGTGCAATCCAACTCTCTTCCCCTGCTCCGCCTAACTGAGAAAAGACAGAAGCAGCACCGCTAGTGCACTTGAAGCTATTTCCTGTAAGGTATAGACCAAGTCGTTTAATTGTACCGGTCCTGCTCTTTTGTTTGTGCCAACCTTCTCGCCCTAGCCCTGTGTCCACAATTCCAGGCCTTAAATAAAAGTCTTGGAGTCAACTAGAAGGTAGGTGGAAGGCCCTAACCGAGAGAGGGTCCACGGTGGCTACGGGGAACCAGAGCCCGCACGAAGGATTCAATGCAATTTGAGTTCTTATCTTTCTTATGATATTAGCTGTAATGACAAATCTCTTGAAAAACGAAGACCTTGACTAGTAGCCGGCTGACTTACGAATACCAGAATCTCTAAAATAAAATAAATAGGGCTTTCTCCGGCTTTCTCTAATAGGGGAAAAGCATTGGCATTCTATTAAAGCGGCGCAGTCAGAAAGTAAAGCAGGAGGCAGAAGGTGGGGAAGGAATGATTAGCTTCCGCCTTTTTGGTGTATATAATAGAAGTGATCTGTTTATCTAACTATAATAAGAGATGCAGTTAATCCATCAGTCCGCGGATGGGAGTGTCAAGGAGCGCATAAGAATAAGTAGTTCGACTAGCGTTCTCTCTTTCCAGTTCTCATCCCTCCCGAAAGGTGATAGTCTGACAGTTATTCAAGTAGCAAGGCTTGGTCTTCTGTGAGTGAAAGAACCCGGTCTCTTTGATATGTAGTTCCCATGGGCACTGACCCAGAAGAACCACATCTGTCTCAAGCTCAAGCCGACCCAACCTGAAGAAAACTACTGAATCAGAATCAGCTCTTGGGATAGGAATTCAGCCAATCTTTCCCATTTGAAAGCAAAATTCCCGGGAAAATGAAACTGTATCGATTTCAATGTCCGTCTATAGGCTAAAATGGACTTGCAATCAAAAATACGGGGTTTTAGCGAGTTGATCGATTTGAATGTCAGTTTATGGGCAGAAATGGACTTGCAACTCAAAATCCCGGGAAAACAAAACTTGCTCAAAGTAGAATGTCAGGTTATGGGCAGAAATCGATTTGCAACTCAAAATCCCGAGAAAACAAAAGTCAGAATTTCTCTCTACTCGGTGAGGAGCATGGCTTTGTGATAATGCATGATGAGGATTTCACCCCTTATCTGACTGGAGGTTCTAACCTGATATCTATCATTGAGTCGGGATCAGAGTTCACCCGCTTGCCCTAACCTAAGGCTTAATGCCGGCAAGCAACAGGAGTGCAGAGAAAAGTACTTTCAGGCAAGGTCGGCTAGCTAACCCCGCTACTCCTTTTCAGAAGTCAGGGTCTTGTACTAGTAGCTTCATCCCTCAAGAAAGCTCTTCAAGCCGCTGGAGAAATCCTTCCCTTCAACAAGCTATTGGAAACCAAACCAATAAAAGTTCTCTTGCTCTAAGTTTTTTATTGATTGCCCTAAAATAGAATTGAGTACCTATTGGATTGGATGTAGGCGCGCTCTAGCGTGGGGAATCGCTAGTAATCGCGGCACCGCCCATGAAAATCGTATATGTTGACAAAACGTAACATTAGGGGAAAGTCCTTGTTGTCCTTTCTCGACGACAGTTCGCCAAGGTAGATCGAAAGTCCTATATAAATATAAGGAGGTACATCGCATTATTACATCGTCAAAAGAACAACAATGAAAGACGAATTTCAATACATCATCGATCTCATAAGTATCAAAAGCTCATGCTATTTGAACGCGCTTTACTAAAATGCTCCCAGCACCTTTATGAGCTCTAAGATATAGTCTTACCGGCGCCCGCGCTAATGGGATCCGATCCAAGGGTTGTCCATTGGGATGGGATTAACGATCCTTAGAAACCTCCACAAGGCCATACGCTTTAGTTTTAGTCGCCGCGAAAGTGGTATTCTCCGAAAAACAAACAAACCGCGGTGATTGTAAATCCATCATTGGCTAAAGGCACGATGATTGACTAGTGCCAGTACCGCTTTTTGAAAGTAAGTGAAATAAGTGAACAAATGATAAGAATAGAAGATGGGGCTTGCTTTCTGACGGAACGTAGTGCGGATTTTTTTGCGTTTCGAAGTGCATGCCCTACCCTAATTTAACAATGTTATCTCGATTTCGTCATGTTGAAACGAGTTATATAGATACAGGCTTCATTTTTAGGCTGGCGACTTATTACTCTCGAGATTATTCGAAAACGATTCAAGATGAAAGAACAAAAAAAAGCAAAACAGCTATTTATTTATATTGTGTATATAAAGGAAACATCTATATTAGAGTCGCGAAACCGCTAACGAAAGGTAAGTGATTGATCTGCCGCTTTTTTTACTAACATAGAAATGCCGTCAAATGGAAAGGAAAGGCGGATATCCGTGATCGGTCTAAATCGAATCGAGAAGGAACATGATGCACGTCAGAATCGATATAAGGAAAACACCGCTTCATTCACCTTTCCCTTACTTTCTTTTTCAAGTAAACTACCTTTCTCGTTGTTGCGCCTTCGAAATCGATGCTTAACTTAAGTCGATCCACTTGCATTGGTGGTCTCTCTCTTCCCTCGAGGGAAGTACCGGGGAAGTAGTCACAGAAGTACAGCCGGGAAGCCATAAACTATTGGGACATACGGTAATTTTAATTTAGAAGACTAATCGAATAAGTACAGGTACCCCCTAAAATCCATTAGTAAGAGTCAGAGTGTAAGGTGAGAGATTATCTTCTTACCCGCTTTCCGGCCTTTTCCCTTTCTAAAACTAAAAGGGCAGGGAGAATTGTAACAGCCTACGGGCTAGTCAGACTAGAAAAATAGTAAGCGTGTATGGCCCTTTACTGTGACTGTATTTTTTTTCTATCTTTTCTATATTAAGAGTCAGCTTCAATAGATAGCGTAGGGTAGATGAAAAAAAAAAGAGAGTTTAACCAGCATAGAATTTCATTGATTAGTTTTTCCCGGATCTCATAGATGGAGGGATCAAAGTAAAGAAGAGAAGCACTTCGCTGACGCTATTGATGGATGAGCAATAGCATTTCCATTGACAGGATGCGGATTTGAACAATGAATATCAGGAATATGACCTCCGTGAGTGCTCCTGGATGCAGGATTCAGTCATGGAAAAGGAGAAGGTAATATTGAATTTTCCCAACCCAGGAAGTAAAGTTTTAGCACAAGGAAATAGTGGAGACGCGGCCTTATTAGGTAGGAAATTTCTGGGGCTTTAGCCTATGTTGGAGTATGTGGAGGAGCGGCTAAGGAGCCTGCGGCGAGCGAAAGGGAATGTGGCACTCGTGGACCTGAGCCATGGTTACTTCGTTATCTATCAGATTTCACCAGGAGGAAGATATGAGGGATGAAGGCCTGGACCGGAGTACCATGGAAAATAAACAACCTCAATATCCGGTTCTTATCTTAACTTAAAAGGTGGACACCGTCGGCCGGAAACAGCAGTATTGCATAAGGCTCCGGCTTCGATAATCTTTCCTGGACTCAATTATATTATTTCGAAACGAAAAAAGGCGACCGGATATTATTGATTCTTTAGCTAGCCGAATGGGGAGTCCGATCCAATTGGATGAGCATACAGCTAAGCTAAAAAAGAGGTCCATTCCATTGACGTGGGTAGCTATATAAAAACCGATTCCTGACAATACGGACTATTTCTTTTTTTAATGTTAATACTGTCGCCTTGTCTCGGATATAAGACCTACGAATCCAATCAGGTGTTAGCAGAAAGATAAAAAGAATGGGTGACTCTCTATGTGGCATGCGAAAAAAAGAAGCTGGGGCGGGGAGTGAGGTAGCGGGACAAAGAGATGGATGGGTGTATCTGGATCTAGGCCAATTGCCCTATGCGGAGAAGGGCTCATCTCCCTAAACCATAAGTCGCCAATCTAGGCGTATGGTCTTTGTTCATTCCAAAGAAAGAAGGTAGTGTTCGGTAACTAACTGTTCGCCGGTTGGCTCGTTTCCTATCCCCTATCCAACCAAAAAAGGTGGAAGGCGACCCCCTAGCCAAACACTTCCTTTCCCTTTTCCGTAACCTTCAACTAAGCTTCAAGACCTATTCTCCCCTGTACAAACTCCTAACTTTGATCTTCCTACCGCTGATGAGAGGCCATCCCCTCCCTACCACCATATATGAAATATGCCTTGTTTTTTTTTCAATCCTCCGGGCAGATCTGGTAAGATCAATTATCAGATTTAGTAAAGGGATTGCCTAGCTAGCGCATATCGAAGAGTTTGAGCAGTGGCCTTTGTTCACATCCTGATTGGGTTTAATCGAGGTATCTTCTTCTCCTCTTGTTGCGACAAATCGAGTTGCAGCACATGACGAGTGCCCATCTTTCCCGAAGCTCCACTTTCATAAACACCCATCGGTACAACAATTGATCACAACGGAAAGTAATTAAGCTTGATCCCGTTTTCCATCGAATCCTATTCTCAACCTCGAGTCAGGAGTTGTTGCCCTAACTTCGTTAGCCTAGAAAGGCTTTGAAAGCAGTCTTTTCAAGAAGAAAGTAACACCGCTACTACTATTAGCTACCGATTCTCATCCGAGGAGAACGGAACGACCTTTATAGTAGACCTAACTGCTGCCCGCCCCCAACAGATGAAATCGCACCGTCGTCTTCCCAGCGTAGAGCAAAGCAAGCAAGTCAGCCTGAGTTCCATAAGTATCTTTAGTAGCAAAAAGGCTAATCGGTAATAAGCCTTCAGTCGACCATCGGCCTCCAGGCCAAACAGATAAGGGAAGCGAGAACATGATCTTCTTTCTTTTCTTCCTACGCCTTTTATATATATGATTACCTCTTCAGCGAGCGAGTACTCATATTATGCCTTCCTTTCAGTCCTCTGATCTTACCTTAGACCCTCCATGCTATGCGGGGAAGCGAGGTAAGGGCTAGCTTATAATCTCCTCAGATGCCAAGCGAGTTACATACTTTCAGCGAGCATAAATAACCAGTACATAAGAGCAAACGAGCTACTTATCGCGAGTATAAAAGGGATTTGCAGGTAAAATATTTTTCCGCTTATTCCCGGGAGTAACGCAGGTTAGGGATTAGCCGCGACTCTTTATTACCTAACGTCTTGCGCCATATGTACTGATCTTTGGTTGGCTCGTAAAGGCCATCAAGGGTCGACAGAGTTGAACCCTTGAGTAGATCGCAGGAGACTTGCTGTGAGACGAACGAGACCTTACTTGAGATATCGCACCTATCGCTCGGCTTAAGTTAAGTTGGGAAGCGAATGGCTTCTTTTTGATCGCCTTAAAATTAAAAAATTGGTACAGCAGATAGATTGTATAAGCTTGACTTAGGAGATTAATTACCAATGATACCAATAAGTCTGATTTTGGATAAGGTTAAGCTTTTTGTTGGAGATGGAAATTTATATTTATTTTATTTTTATTTTTTATATAGGCTGATATCAGATTTTCTTAACATGCCTATCTATGATGATTTTGGTAATCGTAGGTTTGATGTTAGTCTGCCTCCTATTGGTGAGCTCACAAGGGTCATATTCAACATAGTTTTAATTGATGTCTTCGATCGTGAGTTTACTAAAAGGTTCCCTGGAATTATTATTTATAGATTTGTGAATGAAGTCTTTATTTCGACTAGAGAGAATGATCAAGTTACATTCGGTGTGGATGCTTTATATAAGCTATTGAATGATCTCCAACTGGTTGGAACGATCCATTCTATTGGTCCTGGCGATGATTGCCATATCATTTATAACCGGCGTGTGGTTCTTGTGGACAATACTGGTAAGGTAGTAGTTCTATAATAGTACGGTAATTGTAAAACCTTTCTACTTACCAGCTATTCCAGAATGGAATGAGCCCGTACCGTAATGAGTGAAGGCTGTTCTAAGATAAAATCCAGAGGCCAAGAGTTCCGACTATCGAATCAAACGCTAGCTCTACTGTATCTACGCTATTGCCCGATCATAACTCTACTGTATGAGATTAGTTATCCGTCTCCCCAGCCCTGTTAGAACAGTCTGGTCTTTAACAACACAACCTGAAAGGAAGCCATTCCTAATAGGAAGTTTCTAGCCGTCTTGATGAGGGCAAGACTTAAATACGGAATAAGGAAATGGCACAGCTGAGTGCTAGAATCTTAGTCGATGGAAGTTAGATTCACTAATTCACTAAATGAATATTAGTTCAATTGAAATATCATAACTGTCAAACTCTTTGTTCTCATAACAGAGAACCCTATCATAGGCCCTTAGCCTTAGTTGGAAGCTAAACCAAAACAAAGCTTGTAGGCTCGTAAAGCTATTGTGCAGGTATACCCACAATCCATGTTCCTGAACAGTCTCGTTCGAACATCTGATTCACCTTAGGGCGGACACTTCACTTCAAGCTTAAACCTCCGTCTATGATCGGCTTGCTTTCTCGGTATCGTGAGTCTAAACTCTTTAAGCCGGCTAACTAATAGATAGAGATATAGCTCAGTAAACACGGGAATCACTATCGCCTTCGGCTTAAACACGGCTACGCTTCGCTCTTTTTAACTATCGCTAGTCTGTAGTCTGTGAAAGAAGATTGCTATTTCTGGTCACTTTCAGTCTAACCCGGATTTACTTAGTTAGTCGGGACTTGCTTCTTAGCGTGTAGTGGATCAACCAGGCTAGCTTTCCTGTAGTAGAGCGCGGGGAGAGTGACCATCAGGGCCTTGAATAGGGTGTGCCTTTTTTTTCTGTATATTTTTAATGAGGAGTACTCTTGAATGTACTATACAGTACAGTAGGTTGGTTCTCAGTGCCCTAAGATCCCAATCCCAGATCGAGTTCCAATCGCAGAATTGTTCTCAAGCGAATGGCTTTTACTCAACCTCAATTCATTCAGTTAGGACCTCCCTTTATGTCATTTCTTTCCTTGCCAGCGTGAGGAGTCAGATCGGATTCTAGCACTTGGAGGGAATTCCTTAAGACTACCACAGCCTCCGCCGCAGCAGCAGTATCCTCATCAGATACAGATTCAGATACTACTCTTTTCTTTGCGACATATGTTTAACTAGCCTTCGGGTGGAAAAAGATTAGCAGTTAAAGGAGCCGCATCCAAAGCAATGAAATTGTGTTGCGGAAATGAGTATACTCTTGTTTGTGGTAAATTTACTGGTATTCAATCAATTAGGTAACTCTTAGCAAGTGCTACGAGTGCTTCGTACTATATAGAAGTATTGGAATTTTTCCTCTTCTTTATAGAATCTAACAATTTTTTTTGACGATTCTGCTAATCCTTATGCTCTAACTAGTTTTAAAATTATTTAAATTACAGGAAGAAACCTAAGAAATAACTTCAAAAGAAAGAAAGGGAAATAAGAGGGTTTTTTTTCTCCTTACACTATTTGATCAAGGAGAAGGCGGGGGACCAGTAAAGCATCAACCATTTAAACGGATCCATCTTTTCTTAGTCCGATTCTTATATGTTGGGTGCCTCTTCCGCAGATTCGGATTAGTGACTAGGGACCTAGCTAGGCTCCTTGTCTTTACCCCAGAGATATCCCTGCCCTTTCGATCTTACTTATTGACTTATTCTCTAATCCACCTATGGGCATATTCCTTCCACTGGGGTTGCTTCATTCTGACCTATCTCAACAAGCCCATCTAAGAGCCTATTGAAATGAAATTCAATCAATGGCACAGCGTCCGATTCGATCACTCTATCGAGTAGAAGTACAGGGATGATTCAATCGATTCCTAAGACCTTGAAGGCCGAAAGCCCAATCGAACATCAATCACTTCACGGACGCTATTGATTGAGTAGCCAACCCCAAAACGCAAGAATCAAGGGGAGCGGAAAGAAGCTTCACCGATTCCGACTCTAATCTCAGGCTTCATTGGTAAGGTAAGGAAGCTCCCCAGCACCAAAATAGAATCGGGCGGGCGGAACGTCGAATGAAATAGGTAGCCGGGTAGAAGATTGAGTAGCCGGGTGAATATCCTTTGTTTGCTATTGAATTAGAAGAAGCTGTGGCTCTTTCAATAAGATCTTGTACTGTACTTCAATTAACGACATTATCTGGGTTTTCCATGGTATATAGTTCGTCTGTGTCACTCTTATGGACAAAAAATGGGCGATAGACGAGATACTAAGTTCTGAAGAGAAGGATGCAGACACAGCGGTAGACTGCGCCAAAGAGAAAAGACGTAACAAGCAAGGTATTCAGACTACACTTCACACGAACCAAGTGAACGTTTCCCAAGAGCTAGTGCTCTGATACCATGAAAGAGTTGAAAATACTTTGAGCGGATTGGGTGAAGGATGTGTATATCAATGTAAGAAATCATCTGTTTAATTAAATAGAATACAACACACACCTCTTGGCCGTTACACATGGAGTAATCACATAATAGTTATATAAGTAGTATCGGTCTCCGCTACGATTCTCAGAATTTACCTGCCCATTAGCAACGTATGCTCTGTTATTATTGTATACGCAATAAGATAAGTCAAGTGCGCTAAAAGCGACGTCCCAGTCTTGAGACCTGATCAATCCCATGAATTCTCAATCCTTATGCTTATCAGTCTTCGTTACTCGGATTACAGTCGAGCTATTTTATTGCTTTTTTGTGATTGTCTATTTTAAGGGATATGCCCATAGGGAAACCTAGATTATTAACATGTTTGGCAGGAACGTACCTATCGTCATATCTGAGGGGACCCGGTCTCAGCAAGCTATGGGATATAACAAGGAATGCACCTTCCTCTTTGGAGGCAGGGTCAGTCATTCTGCTTTGGTTCTGCTGTTAACCACAACTAACATGACTTAACCAAGTCAGATGGCCTCTATTCTTTTTTTAACTCCTTTCCTAATGTTTTGTTTGGGAAATCTCACTCACTACACAAAATCTATATGATATGTGTGATGCCGACACCTAATATAGAGAGAGTTACGACGACTAGAATAAGAAGAAGAGGTTATGAAGTAACTCGACTGATAAGGGGAGGCGGGCATTGAATCTCTGGCCTTAGCCTGCCTACCAGTCTTGATCTCTTGCAAGAACAAAGGGAAGCACTAATAAACTATTTCAGCATGCGAAATTCTTCACTCTCACAGCGATGCTGAAAAGGTCATCTCTACTCTGGCTCAACACTCCCCTGACTTACGCGAAAGAATCATCCTCAGAAAACAAGCATCCCGGTTGAGCTCAAGGCTGAGAGCAAGAAGTTCGATCAATTCAGCCAGTCTACTGCTTCTGAAAAGACTTCTTACTACTCTAGTTAGGAAGTATAGTTTAAATATGGGCTTCTATCTTATTTGTTCTCCTCTGCGGTAAGAAGAAGTAGAAATCTGCAGTTAAGATGAATGCAAGGCTGGAATAACAGAACAGCCAGATTTTACGGAAAGAAAAAGCGATTGTTGACTTGTAAAGACGGGAAGAGCAGGGATGAAACCAGGAGGGATTGGCTTCACGAATGCTTAGCTCAGAACCTAAACTGCTGGCTTTCTCGCATTGAAGGTTTCTGTTGAGGGAATCTTATCCCAAAGGTAGGCCCAAGGCTGCTTAATGAGAGCCCCTTGAAAGAACAAGAGCTGCATTCATTCCACCTGCGGAAGTCTCTTAACCACCTCTAAATGTCCCCTTTTGGCTTGGCTAGTATTATCTAAAATATAGAAAGAAAAGTGGGGGCTTAATAGAGCTTGCATCTAAGGCGAGGGAGTGAGATGAATCTCTTTCTTTTCGTCTCGTTAAGTGGCCTTGAGCCTGAATTCTGGCACAAGAGATAGTCAGACTGTCTCTTCTCTTCTTGCTTCTCTTCTAAGGTGTGGGCTTGCAAGAATTAAGTAGTAATAAGTCCTCGAATCGGGAAATGAGCTAGCCGGAAAGATTTTTATAACCTGAAGTCTCTTTCATGAGCTCAGCTTTAGTGCCACGTTCAAGCTGCAGGGAAAGGCGGGTATGAGCTCATACTAGTTAGCCGCACCGCACCTCTTCTCGGCACTCGATCTAACTCAAAAAATGAATCTTTCACTGGATAAGGAAGAGTAAGGTTAGCAAGTCCTCAAGCAGCTTCTAGCACCTAAGAAAATCCTTTAGAGTAACCTAACTTCCAAGCATGCATGAGATTATATCTTATATAGAAAATGCACTTAAGCTGTAATGTAATAATAAGATAATCAGTATCATTCTATTTCCAGCTAAGAAAGCATGTTGAATGATCTAGCTTCCCAAACGAGCTCACAAGCGAGTGGAACGAAGTAAACAAGAAATAGAAATCGAGCATAGAAGCGGAATATCTTCTATTTACGCGCTGGTGATTGAGCTGGAGATAAAGTATCTTCCTCTCCTTTACTTACAGTCGAGCTCTATTAACATAGACCCTCTTTACTTACAGTCGAGCTCTATTAACATAGACCCTCTTTACTTACAGTCGAGCTCTAT